GCAACGATTCGATAGACGGCTCATTGGGATAGATATAGATGAACAATACCCCCCCTGGAACCGTATAGGAAGTTTTCTCCTCGTACGGCTCGAGAAAAAATGACTTAATTCGAAGTTTTGTCTATGTATCCAATTCTAATAAATTAAATAACAAACGGGCCTATAAAATCAATTAGACTACGATTCCAGTCTTTTTTCTTCCTGAAAAATGAAAAAGAAACCGCTCGTACTCATAACTCAAGTCGGATAACTCTCAAATAGCTCCAAGAAAAATCTTTAGTGAATTTCATTTATTGAGTAGTCTTTACTCCCTTTCGTTTATACCGGTTAAACTATTTCAAATTCTATTTGGATTCTTTAGTCGAATCCAGTTATTGAGACTATCGAAAGAATTAACAACTAAAAGGGTGTTTCCTTGTTTTTAAACCCTTTATTCCTATTTTGAATCATTGGGTTTAGACATTACTTCGGTGTTTCTTAATCTTTTCAAAGTGGCAGCAACATACCCTTTATTTATATTTATATTTATTTTATTTCTTTCTATCTATATTTATTTTATTTCTTTCTATCAAAGAATCCTATGGACGGTTGATTCTAGTATGATACACGTTGAATCGCAAAATTTGGATCAATTTCAACAAGTTTTGCTTTTGAATTGGAAACTTGCTCGAATTGGATCCTTTCGATTGTCCATATATTTACGAAGTTGTTCCAGTTGATTGGCATTAACCCTAGATCCTTGCCCCTGAGAAATGAATTAATACTTTCGGTTCGAGCTCCATCATGAACTATTTACAACCCGACAAAAAACGAAGGGTTCAAGTGTAACAGAACAAACAATGTCGAGCCAAGAGCACCTCATTTCTAGACAAATCGAAAATGGTGGATGTAAAAATCCACAACGGGTTGTGTCCTTCAAGTCGCACGTTGCTTTCTACCACATCGTTTCAAACGAAGTTTTACCATAACATTCCTCTAATTTGGAACCGGTATGGAATTGATTCAATTACGGAATCATGAATAGTCATCGGTTCAGCTGTCCATAGATATCGCAATCTACACTTTTTCTTCTATATATGAATATATAATACATGAAAAAATATTTTTCTGAAAAAATCCTAGCAAGACAACATTTTTAACATATTTAATTTTTAACATATTTAACAGACTAATAGAATATATATAAAATAGATAATAGAAAGAAAAAAGAAATCCATATCTATAATATATAGATATATATGGAAATAATATATAAACGAATAAGTTTTGGAATCTGCATCTTGAAGTGACTTAATAAGATAAATTAAACGATTTCCTACTTTTTCAAAGATTCCATGTATAGGAAATCATTAAAAATATTTTTTTATTAAAAAAATATTTCTATATTTCTAAATGAAATTAACTATATTAAAATTAAATTAAACATCATTTTTTAATTTATTTTAGTTTGATTGGGTTGGGTTTGAAGAAAATTGGACAATAAGCACCGCCTTTGATCTTTATAGGCGGATCGGTCTTTCTTTTTGAAGTGACTCATCACTAATTTCAAATAAACATTTGAAATAGATCAAAGAAACGAAGAAAGAAATAAGATAAGAAGAAAAAAATCCTTTTTTTTCATGAGATGTATAAAAAAATAATGTAAGTTAATATTTGCATTTTGATTCTTTTAATCAAATTACGAAAATCAAAATCGAACAAAAAATAGGTAAGATTTCTCCTATCTATCAGATAGACGGAACTGTTGTCACTATTTGTTGTTTGTTATAGATGTTTTATATCTACTATACTATAGAATATGGGACTTGATCATTTGTTAATGAAATTCGAACAGACACAGATGTTTAAAGTAATATAGATTAACTGCTATCCACCCCCCCACCTCCTTTTTAGATTATGTTATATTATGATAGGGTTTATATGGGAATAATGGAGAAATGGATCCGTGCTGGGACGGAAGGATTCGAACCTCCGAATGGCGGGACCAAAACCCGTTGCCTTACCACTTGGCCACGCCCCATTTCAATTGCTAATTGACACTAAGAAACAATAATATTGTTATTGGTTGTTTGTCAACTCCAGCCCAAATAAATATCTAGAAAGATTCCATATCTATAGAATATAGATCTTCTATATCTATAGAATAATAGAATAGACCGGTATTCGAATTTTGATACATATAGATACAGAATTCAACTGAATTTATTGATCATTACATAGAATTCAATTAAGATATTGTATGAAAGTATCGTTTCTTCTATTCTCCTTTGAGAATTGGAGGATTTTTGGTTGTATGTATTCAAAGAAAAAGAAGGATTTTTTGTCTACCTTATTTACTTTCTTTCTTTTTCCTTATATCAAAAATGCAACCAAAATGCAATTATCTCCAAGAACAAAATGTCTGTTATGCTTAATATCGTTAGTTTGATCTGTATTAATTCGCCCCTTTATTCGAGTAGTTTTTTCTTCGGCAAATTGCCCGAAGCCTATGCTTTTTTGA